TAACGAAAAAGCTTTTAACGCCATCCAATATCCCTTTTTTTTCCAAATGTTTTTACGAATACACTTTTTGGAAATAGAAGTACGTTTTTTTGGAACTGCCATTTCAAATTGAATTGATTCTTCATTGGTATAGTTGGATGTGAAAGACATCTATTGTTCAAACAAGTCTTTGTTTATTATTCATTATCTATTATCTATATCTATTATCTATGTATTTAGATTCTAGACGGTAATCTCTTCATTTCTTTTTTATTGTTAAATTATTATAAACAATTGTAACTAAAAAAAAAAACACAAATAAATAAATATTTAGAATTAGTAGAAATAAATTATTTTATGATCCATAGACTATTTAAAAAAACATTTGTATGAAATTTAAAATGAACTTAATTAAGAATTACGATTACTAAAAAAATTTAAATTTCTGAAAAAAAAAAAAAGAACTATCTATATATATAAATATCTATACTATATATATTGTATTTCATTTTTTTTTATTCTTTTAAAGAGATTTCTTTCAAAAATGGCAAGAACTAATGAATACTAAAAAAAAATGAAATTCGAAATGAATTATTTATATTATGGAACATATATACCAATATGCATGGATCATACCCTTCATGCCACTTCCAGTTCCTTTATTAATAGGAATGGGACTTCTCCTTTTTCCGACAGCAACAAAAAATCTTCGACGTATATGGGCTTTTTCTAGTATTTCTTTGTTAACTATAGTTATGGTTTTTTCGATGGCGCTGTCGATTCAACAAATAAACCAAAATTCCGTTTATCAATATGTATGGTCGTGGACTATTAATAATGATTTTTCTTTAGAATTTGGCTACTTGTTCGATCCACTTACCTCTATTATGTTAGTGTTAATAACTACTGTTGCAATTTTGGTTCTTATTTATAGCGATAATTATATGTGTTATGATCGCGGATATTTAAGATTTTTTGCTTATATGAGTTTTTTCACTACTTCGATGCTAGGCTTGGTTACTAGTTCAAATTTGATACAAATTTATATTTTTTGGGAATTAGTTGGAATGTGTTCCTATCTATTAATAGGTTTTTGGTTCACACGACCTATTGCCGCGAATGCTTGTCAAAAAGCGTTTGTGACTAATCGTGTAGGGGATTTTGGCTTATTATTAGGAATTTTAGGTCTTTATTGGTTAACAGGCAGTTTTGATTTTCGCGATTTGTTTGAAATATTTAATAACTTATTAAAAAATAATGAGGGCAATCTTTTATTTTGTATTTTATGTCCTTTGTTCTTATTTGCTGGTGCAGTTGCAAAATCGGCCCAATTTCCCCTTCATGTATGGTTACCTGATGCGATGGAAGGGCCTACTCCTATTTCAGCTCTCATCCATGCCGCGACCATGGTCGCGGCGGGGATTTTTCTAGTCGCCCGACTTTTTCCCCTTTTCGTAGGTATTCCTTATCTAATGTATATAATCGCTTTTATAGGGATAATAACTTTATTTTTAGGAGCTACCTTAGCTCTTGCTCAAAAAGATATTAAGAGAAGTTTAGCTTATTCTACAATGTCTCAATTGGGTTATATGATGTTAGCTCTAGGTATGGGTTCTTATCGCGCTGCTTTATTTCATTTGATTACCCATGCTTATTCAAAAGCATTATTATTTTTAGGGTCGGGATCCCTTATTCATTCAATGGAAACCCTTGTTGGATATTCTCCAGATAAAAGTCAGAATATGGTTCTTATGGGTGGATTAACAAAACATGTTCCAATTACAAAAATAGCTTTTTTAATAGGTACGCTTTCTCTTTGTGGTATTCCACCTCTTGCTTGTTTTTGGTCCAAAGATGAAATTCTTAATGATAGTTGGTTGTATTCGCCAATTTTATCAATAATAGCTTATTTTACAGCCGGATTAACCGCATTTTATATGTTTCGAATCTATTTGCTTACGTTTGATGGGCATTTAAACCTTTATTATAAAAATTATAGTGGAAAAAAAAGCAGTTCCCTCTATTCAATATCTCTTTGGGGTAAAGAAGGATTTAAAAAAGTTAATAAAAATTTATCTTTATTTACCTTATTAACAATGAATAATAATAGGGAAGGTGCTTCGTTTTTTATGAAAAAACCATATAAAATTTCAAGTCATTTTATAAAAATGATGCGATCTTTTATTACTCTTAGTGATTTTGACAAGAAGCAAATTTCTCCATATCCTCTCGAATCGAACAATACTATGTTAGCTCCTCTTATTGTATTGATTCTATTTACTTTCTTTATTGGATTCATAGGAATTCCATTTAATCAAGAAGGAATAGGGTTAGATATATTAACTAAATGGTTAACTCCATCCATAAGTCCTTTGGATTCAACTTCAAAAAATTCTGTTGACTGGTATGAATTTGCAATAAATGCCACCCTTTCAGTTAGTATAGCTTACTGCGGAATATTTATAGCCTTTTTTTTATATAAACCCATTTATTCATCGTTCAAAAATTTAGACTTAATTAA